TAATGAAAATAAGTTAACTTATATGATTTATTCTATCAAAATAATCCTTTTTATCAGGCATTTCATTTAACTAATTTTTCTATATTATTATATTTTATCAATTCCAATTTTAATTTTAAGAAATATGTTAATCTTATTCAATAAATCATTTTTTTATATATGAATAGTTATAGAGATTAATTTAATTAGATTTATTTCAATTTTAATCATAAATAAATTTATTTATTCTGAATTAATTTTAAATTACTTCTTAATTCAATCATTTAACTCACAAATATTTCTTATAATTAATTTATTAACAAATTTAAATTTTATAAATAAATTTACTAAAATTATTATCTTTTTAATTTTAATAAGAAAAATAGGAATGCCCCCCTTTCACATATGATATTTAAAAATAATAAAATTTTTAAATTGAATAATCTTTTTTATTAATTCTTCCATACAAAAATTTATCCCTCTAATAATCTTAAATTATTACTTTATCTATAATAATATAATATTTTATATATTAACTTTAATAACATTGATTATTTGTTCAATTATACCTTTATTTAGCATAAACACTTCTTCAATAAAATTACTAATAAGATTTTCCTCTATAATTCAAATCTCATGAATTTTAATTTTAATAAATTCTAGAGAAATTATATGAATTTTATATTTTAATATTTACAACTTAATCAATCTATCTCTTTGTTTAATATTTTATTATTTTAATATTAATTATATTTTTAATTTCAATTCAAATAAATTTAAAAAAAAAACAAATTTATATTTTATTTCAATCCAAATGTTTTCGCTAGCAGGTTTACCTCCGTTTACAGGATTTTTAAATAAATGAATATTTATTAATAATTTATTTAACTTTATATCAATCTATTTTAATTTAATGATTCTAGTATTTTCACTAATAAATTTATTTTTCTATTCTCGTACAATTTTACAAATTATAATATTTTATTACAATAGTTTTAATTTAAATTTTAAATTTATCAATTATAAAAATATCAAATCTTTAAAATTATTATTTTTAATAATTTATTCAATATTTTTATTAACTTTATATGAAATAATCTAAAATTTTAAGTTAAAAAAACTATAAACCTTCAAAGTTTAAATTATACGCACACATTATAAATTTTATTAGTAATAGGAATAAAATTCCATAAATAAATTTACAATTTATAACTTTTAATCAGACATATTACTTCAAGAATTATAAATAATCTAATATTTAAAATTTGAATTAGAAATTCAATTAATTAATAATTCTTATATTTTATAAACTTATACTTAAACCATTAATGATAAAGATAAATTTGCAATTTATAATTTTTTTTAATTTAAATTATTAAGTAAATAAATTAATTGAAACCAAAAAAGAGGTAAATTATTGTTAATAATTTTATTGAATTAATTCCAATTAATTCTAAAAAATAAATAAGTATATTATACTAAACATTAAGCCGAAATTAATTTCTAAGTTTTTAGATTTATTTACTTACTTAAATCATTTCAACGCCCCCTCAATTCATTCAACGTATAAACCTAAAATTAAAAATAAAATAATAAATAATATATTTAAAATTATAAAATAATAAATATAATTATTTATATAAATAAAAGGAAAAATTAAAACAATTTCAATATCAAAAATTAAAAAAATTACAGAAATTAAAAAAAATTGTAATGAAAAAGGAAGGCGATTTTGAGACAAACTATCAAACCCGCATTCAAAAGAAGATATTTTCTCTCGATCTTTAATTAATTTTTTTGATAAAACAAAATTTACTATAATCAAAATAATCAAAATTAAAAAAATTATAATTATAAAAAATAAATTAAATAATATTATTTATATTAATTATTTAAACTTTTTAATTGGAAATTAAATATACTATTTATATTATATAAATTTATTTTAATAACATCAAAAATAAACTAATAAATATAAAAATAATCAAACTACATCAACAAAATGTCAATATCAAGCTGATATTTCAAACCCAATATGATGAATTCTAGAAAAATTTTTTATAATTAAACGAAAAAAATTTACTAATAAAAATAATGAACCTACTAAAACATGAAATCCATGAAATCCAGTTGATATAAAAAAAATTGATCCATACACAGAATCTCTAAACGTAAATAAACAATTTTTATACTCTAAATACTGAAAAAAAGAAAAAATTATTCCTAATATAAACGTTAAAAATAATCTGATTTTTCTTGAAGAATAATCTGAATTTAATAAAGAATAATGACATCAAGTAACTGTAACACCAGAAGAAAGTAAAATTACAGTATTTAACAATGGAACTATATAAGGATTAAATAAAATGATATCTTTAGGGGGTCATAATGATCCAATTTCAATACTAGGAGATAAAAATATATGAAAATAACATCAAAAAATTCTAATAAAAAAAAAAACTTCAGAAATAATAAATAAAAATATACCTATTTTTAAACCTTTAATTACTATTTTTGTGTGAAATCCTTGTAATAATCTCTCTCGAACTACATCACGTCATCATTGAACCATACAAATTAAAATTAATATTAAAAAAATAAAAATTTCTTGAAATATATAAAAATTTATTCAATTAATTAAACTAACTAAAAAATTTAAAATTCTAAAAGATATGAGTAAAGGCCAAGGACTAAGAGTAACTAAATGAAAAGGTTGAAATAATTTTATCATAATTAACTTCTGATCTATATAATGTTCTAAGAACAGAAAAAACATAAGCTTGAATTAAAGAAACCCTTAATTCTAAAATAATTAATAATCTTTGTCTTAATAAAACTAAAATTAAAAATAATAATCTTAATCTTGGTCCTGTTGAAGAAATTAAAGTTATTAATAAATGTCCTGCAATCATATTTGCTGATAAACGAACCCTTAAAGTACCTGAACGAATAATATTTCTTAAAGATTCAACAATAACTATAAAAGGTATTAAAATTACTGGAGTTCCTTGGGGAACTAAATGAGAAAACATATAATTAGAATTTATTAATCAACCAAATAATATAAATCTAATTCATAAAACTAACCTAAATGTTAAACTTATAACTAAATGTCTTGAAGAAACAAAAATATAAGAAAATATTCCTAAAAAATTATTTAAAAAAATTATTAAAAATAATCCCAATATTAATAAAACATTAATTTTATTATTATTTTTAGATAATAAAATTAAAAATTCATTTATTAGAACATTTATTAATTTTAATAATAATATATTTCAACGAGAAGGAATAAATCAATAAATTATTGGAATATATAAAATTATTAAAATTCTACTAATTCAATTTAAAGAAAAATTTATAGAAGTTCTAGGATCAAAAATTGAAAATAAATTTATTATCATTTAAAATTAAAACCCATAATTTTTATTTTTAATTCACCTAAAATATCTCTTATAAAATAATTTTTAAAAAAATAAATTAAAGTTAAAAAAACCATATAAATTAATGCAAAATACATAAACAATAATATTCATAATATAGGACTTATTTGAGGGATTAAAAAATATTTTAAACAATTACTTAAACCTGACAAATTTATATTATAAATTAACTAATTTTTTACTCATTTGATATCTTAAATTTAAGAATTGATTTTTTAAATCAATTATAGTAAACTAATATATACTTCAAATGATTTAAAATCTATTAATTCAATTTAAAAAATTTTTAATATTATTAGATTCAAGAACAATGGGTATAAACCTATGATTAACTCCACAAATTTCTGAACATTGACCAAAAAATACACCAGGACGATTAATATTCATATTAATCTGATTTAATCGTCCTGGAATAGCATCTACTTTAACCCCAATTCTTGGGACTGTAAAAGAATGAATTACATCTAATGAACTAATTAAAACGCGAACATTTAAATTTAAAGGTAATTTTATTCGATTATCAACATCCAACAAACGAATTATATATTTATCCTTAAAATCTGATATTATAAAAGAATCAAAACTTACATCTTTAAAATCACTATATTCATAAGATCAATATCATTGATGACCTAAAACCTTTACAGATATATAAGGATTAAAAATTTCATCTGTTAAATATAAAATTTTTAAAGAAGGAAAAGCTAAAAATAATAAAAATAATATAGGAAGAATAGTTCAAATAACTTCAATTAACTGGCCTTCAAATAAATAACGATCAATAATTTTATTATATATTATAAAAATTAAAAAATAAAAAATTAAAACTAAAATTATTAAAATCATAATTATAGCATAATCATGAAACATTACTAATATTTCTATAATTAAAGAATTACTGTCCTGTAAGAATAAATTTGCTCAAATTGAAATAATATGATTTTCTAATAATAAATTTTTTATATATATAAATCTTAAATTTATTGCACTAATCTGCCATATTAGAATTTAATATTTTCTATAACAAATCTTAGGGATTTCATAAAATGAATGAAAACTAAAAGGATAAGAAAATAATCACTCAGTAGAATGATTTAATCTCTTAATAAATAAAACTACTCGATTTGAAATAAATGCTTCAAAAATAATAAAAAAAAATATTAAAGTCCCTAATAATGAAATAAATGAACCCAAAGAAGAAACAACATTTCAACATAAATAAGAATCTGGGTAGTCACTATAACGACGGGGCATGCCCCTTAAACCTAAAAAATGCTGAGGAAAAAAAGTTAAATTTACCCCAATAAATATAATAAAAAACTGAATTTTTAAATATTTTTTATTTATATCTAACCCAAAAATAACAGGAAATCAATAAACAAATCTACCAAAAATTGCAAATACAGCCCCTATAGATAAAACATAGTGAAAATGTGCTACAACATAATAAGTATCGTGCAAAACAATATCAAGGGAAGAATTAGAAAGAATAATTCCTGTTAAACCCCCTAATGTAAATAAAAAAATAAAACCCAACAACCATAAATTTCTTACATTTAAATTTATTTTTATCCCATTTATTGAAGCTAATCAACTAAAAATTTTAATACCAGTAGGAATAGCAATAATTATAGTAGCAGAAGTAAAATAAGCACGAGTATCAACGTCCATGCCAATTGTAAATATATGATGAGCTCAAACAATAAATCCTAATAAACCAATAGAAATTATAGCATAAATTATGCCAATTACCCCAAAAACCTCCTTTTTTATTCTTTCATTACAAATTATATGAGAAATTAAACCAAACCCAGGTAAAATTAAAATATAAACTTCAGGGTGACCGAAAAATCAAAATAAATGTTGATAAAGAACAGGATCACCCCCTCCAACAGGATCAAAAAAAGAAGTATTAAAATTTCGATCAAATAATAATATAGTAATTGCTCCTGCTAATACAGGTAGTGATAATAATAATAAAATAGCAGTTAACAATATAGATCAAGCAAATAAAGGAATACATTCAATTTTAAATAATTTCATGTTTAAAATTGTACAAATAAAATTAATTGAACCTATAATTGAAGAAAGACCAGCAATATGTAAAGAAAAAATTGATAAATCCACTGAAGGTCCTATATGTGATAAGTTAGAAGATAAAGGAGGATAAACAGTTCAACCTGTACCTGTCCCCGATCCAACAAACATCCTTAATATTAATAATAATAATCTTGGGGGTAATAATCAAAACCTTATATTATTTATTCGGGGAAAAGCCATATCAGGAATTCCCATTAATAATGGAATTAAATAATTTCCAAACCCTCCTATTATCACAGGTATAACAAAAAAAAAAATTATAACAAATGCATGAGCAGTAACTACAGAATTATAAATTTGATCATTCCCAATTAATGAACCAGGAAAACCTAATTCTAAACGAATAATTATTCTCAATGACAAACCTATAAAACCCGCTAAAACTCCAAATATAAAATAAAGAATACCAATAATCTTATGGTTAGTAGAAAATAATCAAACTTTCATTTATTTATGTAGTTTAAAAAAAACATTATATTTTCAATATAAAAATAAATATTTTTTCATAAATTATTTAAAAACTTATAATTATCTTAATATCTTCAATATTAAATTTTTAAAATTAAACTATTTAAACTAAATAAATAAAATAAAAAAAAAAAAAATTCTTATTATAAAAATTAAAAAAATCATGTAATTTTTATTCAATAAATTAATTTTTATGATTATTAAAACAACAAATAAATAACCTTTAAATACATATTTAATTAAGCCCTTATCATAATAATAATAATAATAATTTATTTTACTTAATAAAAAAATATTTAATAAAAAATTCATATAATACAACAATCATATTTTACCAAAAAAAAAAACTATAAATCTTGAATTTTTTATCTTAAAAAAAAAATTGATTAATAAAACTGATAAAATACATAAAATTAAAATTAAAATTTTTTCATTAACTATTAAATAAATTTCCTCAATATTTATAAAAATTAACCAATTTATATATATACCTATAAATAAAGAATTAAATATTAAAATAATCATAGAAAAATTTATAATTTTAGAATCTTCAATTTTATAAAAAGAAAAAAAATAAAAATTTTTATTTAATAAAAATTTTAACAAACGAAACCTATAAAAAACTGTTAATATAGTCCTTACCAATAAAAAAACAAATATTATAAAATAAAATTTTCTTATAAAAATTTTCTCTAAAATTAAATCCTTAGAATAAAACCCAGAAAAAAAAGGTATACCACATAATGAAAAATTAGAAATTATAAAAAAAATAACAGTTAATGGTATGAATTCTTTTAAATTACCTATAAACCGAATATCCTGAAAATTATTTATCGAATGAATAAAAATACCTGAACATATAAATATTATTGACTTAAATATAGCATGAATTAAAAGATGAAAAAAAGCTAATATATAAAATTTTATTCTATAAATTAATATTATTAATCCTAGTTGAGATAAAGTAGAATAAGCAATAATTTTTTTTAAATCATACTCAAAATTAGCAGAAAAACCAGCAAATATTATGGTTAACATTCCAATTGATATGATAAAAAATATTAAATTATAATTTAAATAAATCAAATAATTAAATCGAATTAATAAATAAACCCCTGCAGTCACCAAAGTAGATGAATGTACTAAAGACGAAACAGGAGTAGGAGCTGCTATAGCAGCAGGCAATCACGAAGAAAAAGGATATTGAGCCCTTTTAGTAAATGATGCAATAACTAATAAAAAAAGTATTAAACTTCTATAATTATTTAAATTTATAAAATTTCAACTCCCATAAATAAATATCAATGAAATAGTTATTATAATTATAATATCTCCAATTCGATTTATTAAAACAGTTAATATTCCTGAATTATATCTAAAATAATTTTGATAAAAAATTACTAAACAATAGGAAATTAAGCCTAACCCATCCCAACCTAAAATAATACTTACTATTCTTGGGCTAACAATCATTAATAATATAGAAATAATAAAAAAAAAAACCAAATAAAAAAACCGCCTTTTATTTAAATCTCTTTCTATATATTCACAACAATATAAAAAAATTATTGAAGAAATTATCATCACAACAAATATAAACATTAAAGCTATTCAATCAATAAATAAATATATATTTATAGATACTCTATTAATAAAAATTAAATTTCACTCAAAAAAATAAATTTTTAAATTAAATAATAAATTTAATCCCAAAATAAAAAATAATAAAGAAAATATAAAAAATAAAATTATTCTTAAATAATATAATATAATAATTTAAAATATGTTTACATATATATTTGATTCCACAAATCAATATTTTAATTAAATTATCTAAATAAATTAAAAAATTCATTTTTAAAATTAAAAAATTTAAAGGAATAAAATGAAAAATAACCAAATAAAATTCTAAAACCTTACAAGAAAAAATCTTAACCATAAATCTATTAAAAATTCCGTGAAATCTAAAAGAAAATAAATATAAACTATAACATGCCCTAAAAAATATTCCTACAATTAAAATAATTATAATTTCAATTCTCCAATTTAAAACTACTGAAACAATTATTAATTCTCTTAGTAAATTTAAAGAAACAGGAGAAGCTATATTATTTATACATAATAAAAATCAAAATAACATCATTGAAGGAATAAAAAATACTAAACCCTTATTTATTAATAACCTTCGTCTTTTAGTACGTTCATAAAATAAATTTACTAAATAAAATAAAGATGAAGAACAAATACCATGAGAAATTATTATAAATAGACCACCTAAAAATCCCCAAAACTTTAAAGTTATAAATCCAATTAATATTATTCCTATATGAACTACTGAAGAATAAGCCACAATTACTTTTATATCATAATGTCGCAAACATAAAATTCTAATAATAACTAAACCAATAATTCTCAAATTAATTATAAAATCATTTATCAATAAAAAATTTAATTTCATCAAATCAATAAAACGATACAACCCATAACCACCTAATTTTAATATAATTGCAGCTAATACTATTGAACCAACTAATGGAGCTTCAACATGAGCTTTAGGAAGTCAATTATGAAACATAAAAATAGGTAACTTTACTAAAAAGCCTATAAATATTACCAAATAAATTACTGGATCCCATAATTCTTCTATACTAAAATAATTTAAAAAAACAAAAAATAAAGTTTTATTAAAATTATAAATTAAAAAAATTAAAATCAACAAAGGTAAAGAAAAAAATAATGTATAAAATAATATATATAAAGAAGCTTTAACACGTTCAGGTTGATAGCCCCAACCTATAATTAAAAAAAAAATCGGAATTAAACTTACCTCAAAAAATAAATAAAATATAAATAAATTTATTCAACAAAAACATAAATATAAAATTAACATTAATAAAAATAAATTAAAAAAATAAATTTTCTTCTTAAAAAAATTTTTTACTATAAATACTAAAAAAAAAATTCATAAAACCAATAAAATTAATATAAAACTAATAATATCAATACCTAAATTACCATAAATCAACATATAATAACTATTAAAATTAAAAATAAATAAAACTTTCAAAATCAATAATAAAAGAAGTATTGAATAAAAATAATTAAATTCTATAAATTTAAAAATTAAAAAAATTAATATAATTATATAAAAAATTAATTTTATCATAAAATTAAATTTAAATTTTTTATATTATCCCTACCTTTAGAACGAATCAAATAAATTAATAAACTTAAACCTAAAACTCTTTCACATACTACAAAAATTAAAAAATAAATATAAAATTCTAATAAATTTATATATATAATATAAATTATTAACATTAATATTAAACTTAAAATTATAAATTCTAAACTTAATAAATTTAATATAATATGATTGTAATAAAAAGAAAATATAAATAAAGAAATTAAATATATATATATATATAAATAAAAATTTAAATAAATATTAGTTATTAATTTAATTAAAATATTAATCTTGTAAATTAAATTTATGAAATTACTCATATAACTAATTCAAAAAATAAATAAATTATATCTTTAATCTCCAAAATTAAAATTTTTTTTTTATAAACTATTTTTGAATGATAAAATTTATTAACTATTATATTATTTTAATTATAAATTTAACAATCTTAAATACAATAATTATAATATTTCCCTCATTTTACAAAAAATTTCACCCTATTCTTATAACTTCTCTTTTAATAGTATTTTCCATTTTATCATCTATAAGATTAAGAATTTTCTATTCAAATTCATGAATATCTTATATTATATTCTTAGTAATAATTGGAGGAATAATAATTATTTTTTTATATTTTAATAGATTTATTAATAATATAATTATATCTATAAAATTTAATTTTATTACCTACTTTAATTTTAAATTAATAATTACATCTATCTCAATTTTATTTTTAACTTTATCAATATTTAAATTTTTAATTTGATTCAACAACTTCAACGAAATTAATTATCTTAACTACTATTACATTATAAATAAAATAAATAAAAATTTAATTCTAACATTATCATATATTTATAATAAAAACCTATCTCTAATAATCACAATTATATACCTTCTAATTATATTAACTATTATTGTAAAAATTATTATAATAAATAAATTTATACTTCGAAAAATTAATTATGAAAAAATCAATCTTTAAAATTAATAATATTATAAAAATTATTAACTCTTCATTAATTATTTTACCAACTCCAATAAATATCTCAATTTTTTGAAATTTTGGATCATTACTAGGTTTATGTTTAATAATTCAAATTATTTCAGGATTATTTTTATCAATACACTATTGCCCAAATATTAATATTGCCTTCAATAGAATTATTCATATTATACAAGATGTAAATAATGGTTGATTAATTCGTTACATTCACATAAACGGAGCATCATTTTTTTTCATTTGCATATTCATTCATATTGGACGAGGAATTTACTATAATTCATTTTATTTATTTAAAACTTGAAATACCGGAATTATATTATTATTATTATCAATAATAACAGCCTTCTTAGGATATGTTCTTCCTTGAGGACAAATATCATTTTGAGGGGTCACTGTAATTACAAACTTAATATCTACAGTCCCTTACATTGGTAATGACTTAGTTCTATGAATCTGAGGGGGATTTTCAATCAATAATGCAACCTTAAATCGATTTTATTCTCTTCATTTTATTACCCCTTTCGTAATTATATTTTTTATTATTATCCATTTATTTTTTCTTCATGAAACTGGATCATCTAACCCTATAGGATTAAACAGAAATTTTTTTAAAATTCCATTTAATCCATATTATTCAATTAAAGATATACTTGGTTTTATTATCATTTTTATAACATTAATAACAATCTGCTCAATAAATCCCTATATGTTATCAGATCCTGAAAATTATAATAAAGCTAATTCACTAGTAACCCCAATTCATATTCAACCTGAATGATATTTCCTTTTCGCCTACGCAATTCTACGTTCAATCCCAAATAAATTAGGAGGAGTTATCGCACTTTTAATATCAATTTTAATTTTATTAATCATACCTATAATCTCATTCTATAAAATAAAAAGATTTAAATTTTACTTCTTCAACCAAATTATATTTTGAATCTTTATTTCATTATTTTTTTTATTAACCTGAATCGGGGGAAAACCTATTGAAACTCCTTATGAATTCTTAGGAAAAATTTTATCAATCATATATTTTTTCTTTTTTATTTTTTATACTTTTATCTGTAATCTATCAGATATAAAACTTTATAAAATTTAACTAAAATTATTTAGCTATTTCAAGCTTTATGTTTTGAATACATAAAAAAAGGTATAAACCTAATAATTTATTCTTTGAATTAATATAATAAAAATTAAATATATTAATCTTACCGGTAAAAACCTTAACCAAGTTAAATATATTAAATTATCATAACGATAACGAGGATAAGTACCACGAATTCAAATAATAATAAACAAAAATAAAGAATAAATAATATAAAAAATCAACCCATTAAATTTAGCCCCAAAAAATATAAATATAAAAATTATTATTATAAACATAATTATTCCATATTCAGCAATAAAAATTAAAGCAAACCTTCCTCTTATATACTCAGTATTAAAACCTGAAACTAATTCAGATTCACCCTCGGAAAAATCAAAAGGTGTACGATTAAGTTCAGCTAATAAACTAACAAAAAAAATCATTCCTAATAAAAAATTAAATATATATATAAATAAATATTTTTGAAAATTTATAAATTCATATAAATTAAATCTTTCAAATATTATAATTATAGAAATCATAATAATAATTATTCTTACTTCATAAGAAATTGTTTGTGCAACCCTTCGAAGACCTCCTAATATAGAATAAACTGAATTTGAAGACCAACCCCCTATTATTAAAGGATAAACACCTAATCTTATAATACAAAAAATATGTAATAAATTTAAATCATTTTTTAATAAAAATGAACCAAAAGGAATCAGCCCCCATAAAAATAACATAATTAATATACTTAATAATGGCCTAAAAATATAATATAAATAATTTGATTTATAAATTATAGAAACCTCCTTTAAAAAAAGTTTAATTGCATCTCTAAAAGGTTGAAAAATACCTAAATATCTAACTTTATTAGGCCCTTTACGAATTTGAATATATCCTAAAACCTTACGCTCTAGTAAAGTTAAAAAAGCAACAGAAACTAAAACTATTAAAACCATATTTAATAAACTAATTATTGTAAAAAAAAATATTACTAAAAATATTACTATTTAAATTAAAAAATTTTTTTTTAAATTCTAAATTTATTACACTAATCTGCCAAAATAGTAACATAAATTTATTTTAAATCATAAAAATTAAACTATTTAATTTTTAAAGTCCTTTCGTACAAAAAAAAAAAATAAATTTTAAAGATAGAATCCGATCTGGCTCACACCGATCTAAACTCAAATCATGTAAGATTTTAAAAGTCGAACAGACTTAATCCATTAAAATCTACTTTAACAATTTATCTTAATTCAACATCGAGGTCGCAAACAATTTTATCAATAAGAACTCTCTAAAACTATTACGCTGTTATCCCTAAGGTAATTTAATTTAATTTTTTTAATAAAAACTTAAATAAATAACTTATTAATTTTTAAAATATAAAAAATTTCATTAAATTTTTTTATATCCCCAACAAAATATACTAAATATTAAAATTATTCAAAAATTAAAATTTAAAAACTTAAAATATATAAAATTCTACAGGGTCTTCTCGTCTTTTAAAAGCTATTAAGATTTTTAACTTAAAAATAAAATTCACCTATTAAAATTTATAAAGTTTTTATTTCATTTATTCCTTCATACTAGATTTCTATAAAAAACCAAATGATTATGCTACCTTTGTACAGTCATTATACTGCAGCTATTTAAAATTTAAATCATTGAGCAGAAAATATTTATTATAAATATCAATAAACAATGTTTTTAATAAACAGATGAATAATATTTTTGCCTAATTCATTAATTATACCTAAAATTTAATAATTAAATTTATATAAATATTACTAATTTAATCATTATAAAAAAATCTTTTTAATATAAATTTTTTATTTTATACAATAATTAATAAATAATAAACATTAAATAAATATTAATTAATTTTTACAAACTATAAATCCCAAAAAATTTTTAATTCTAGAATTTAATATTATAAATATAAATATAAATATATAAAAAAAAAATAAAAGTTTATCCCTTAATTTTTTTTAAAAAATTAATTAATAAAAATACAATCTTATATTAATTAAATCTTTCCCTAAATTAAATTTAATTCTAAAATAACTAGATATAATAAATTTCGAATAACATTTAATCACTAAATAATTATTAAAAATAATAATTTTACATTAAATTTTATAATTAATTAAATCAATTTATTTCGAGAAAAAAAAAAATCTTTATAAATTTTAATTAACCCTGATACAAAAGGTAAATTTTAATTAAAATATTAATATAGTTATTAATAATTTTTCTTTTACAATACTAAATCAATATAATTTATTATTAAATAATAAATAAACCCAACATAAATAATATTTTAAATACAATAATTTTTTTTTTATTAAAACATTATTTAATAATATAAGAATAAATAAATTAATTTAAATTCTTTTATAAGCAAAATAAAAATTTTTAAATAAACTATATTCCTAAACATAAAATATAACAAATATTTTTAAAAATTAATAATAATCTTACTTACATAAACATATATATATAATATGTACTTATATATAAGTGTAAATTGCACAAAAATTTTTGAAATTTTTAGAAATAATTAATTTTATTATATATATATATATATATATATATACTTTTTACTCTCAACCTAAATACACTTTCCAGTACATTTACTTTGTTACGACTTATTCTAAAATATTAGAAGTGACGGGCAATTTGTACATACTTTAAACTTAATTCAAAAAAAAAAATTTATTTCTTTACTTTCAAATCCTTAAATATAAATTTATAAAATAAATATATCATAAAATTATTTTATTGTAACTCATTTAAACTTAATTAAAAACTATATATTGATCTGAAATAATTTTTCATAAAAATTATTAAATATATAACTTATAAAAATATTTTTATAACAAACATACATAAATATTAAATATTAAGTCTAATTTATCGTGGATTATCAATTAATAAACAAGTCCCCCTGAATAGATTAAAATACCGCCATAATTTTTAATTTCTATTAACATAAATCATTGATAAAATAAATTTTAATTAAAATAATAGGGTATCTAATCCTAGTTTTTTATTTAATTTTTTTATAAATTTACATTAAATAACATAAATAATAAAAATTTAATTTTATCTTAAATTTTTAATCTTTTATATTATAAACAACCACAAAATTATATTTATAAACTTATTAACTTACATATATTGTATAACCGCAAATGCTGGCACAATATTATTTTACACTAAAAAATTACCTATAATTAAATAATTAAACTTTAATAAAATTTTATATTAAATAAAACCAATTTATTTAAAATCTAACCTACAAAAATTTATATATATAAATATTTAATAATTAATATTTAACTAAATTAAAATTATTAATAAAATTTAATAATAAATATTAACTATTTTTTGTAAAAAAAAAATTTTCCTTAAACTAAAATTTTAAAGAAAAAAAAAATATTTTTAAATTATGAATTTAACGACTTAAATTAGTCTATTCTTTATTTACCCCAACAATGAGCCCCCCTTATTATATAAATAAAAAAAATTACATCAAACTTTAAATAATATATAAATACTTTATATAATATTAATAATTTTAATAATAAAAACTTATAATTAATAAATACTTATATATATATATATATATATACAAATAACGTAAAATCCAACAAACATGTAAATTTTACTACTGAATAAATTTACCCCAATAATAGCCCCCCTAATATAAAAATTTAATTTTATATAAATATTTATTATATTAAAATATTTATTTTATATAAATATATATATATAAAAAATTTATTATTATATAATATATAATTATTGATAAATTAAAATAATTATATTAATATTTTATTTTATTTAAAATAAATATTTATATATCTTTTTAAAATTTATTAATATAAAAATAATTATTAAATTTTAAATATTTTATTAATAAATTAAAAATTATTAATAGATTTTAAATTCAATAAATTTAATATTAATTAATTAATTTTAATAATGAAGACTTATTAATTAATAAATATTTATATATATATACTAGTAACGTTAAAATCGACAAACACTTTTAAAAATCCGACAAACACTTTTAAAAATCCAACAAATATATAAATTTTATCATAAA